AGAAGATAGAAGCATTTTTTGAGGAGGCTGACTATCATATAGAGAAATATTTCAATGGCCTTTGCTTTGGAGGTGATCCTCAGGAGGATGACTCTGACTATGGAAGTGATACGGATGGCCCTGACTATGGAAGTGATACGGATGGCCCTGACTATGGAAGTGATACGGATGGCCCTGACTATGGAAGTGATACGGAGGGCCCTGACTATGGAAGTGATTCGAATGGCCACTTTTATGGATATGGAAATGATCCGGATGCCTACGAAAATGATCCGGAGGATTACCTTCAAAAAAAAAGAAATCCTGGGGGAGATTACCTTCAAATAGATAGATATCCTGAGGATACTGGCTTTAAAATGGAAAGAGATCCTCAGAAGATAGATAGATATATTGAAGAGCCTTACCTTGACTATGGAAGTAATCCTCAGAAGGATGACCCTAGCTATGGGGGTGATCCTCAGGAGGATGACTCTGACTCTGGAAGTGATCCTAATCCTAGGGAGAATTACACTCACAAATACAAACATTTGTGGCTTATGTGCGATGAGTGTTATACATTAAATTATAGGAGATTTTTGAAAGAAAAATTGTATATTTGTGAAGGATGTGGATTTCATTTGAAAATGAATAGTTCAGAGAGACTCAAACTTTTGATCGATCCGGATACTTGGGATCCTATGAATGAAAAGATGGCCTCTCTGGATCCCATTGAATTTCATTCGGAGGAGGATCCTTATATAGATCGTATTGATTCTTATCAAAAAAAGACAGGATTAACTGAGGCTATTCAAACCGGTCTAGGCCAATTAAATGGTATTCCCGTAGCAATGGGGGTTATGGAGTTTGGGTTTATGGGGGGTAGTATGGGATCCGTAGTCGGGGAGAAAATAACCCGTTTGGTTGAGTATGCCACTAATCAATCTCTACCTCTTATTATAGTGTGTGCTTCCGGGGGGGCACGCATGCAAGAAGGAAGTTTGAGCTTGATGCAAATGGCTAAAATATCTTCTTCTTTATATGATTTTCAAACAAATCAAAAGTTATTCTATGTATCAATCCTTACATCTCCTACTACCGGTGGGGTGACAGCCAGTTTTGGTATGTTGGGGGATGTCATTTTTGCCGAACCCGATGCCTATATTGCATTTGCGGGTAAAAGGGTAATTGAACTAACATTGAATAAAGAAGTACCTGAAGGTTCACAAGAGACGGAATATTTATTCGAGAAGGGGTTATTCGATCTAGTCGTACCACGTAAGAATTTAAAAAGTATTCTGAATAAGTTATTTGGGTCCCACGGTTTCTTTCCTTTGACTTTGAATCAAAATCACTCGAGTATAACAGAACATTAAGTTCAATTATTTTATTTGTAGCAAACAAGTAGTTAGTTTATTGGACTCCAAGTAAAAATAAGACAATTGGAATTTTCTTTGTTGACAGATAGAGAAAGATAGATATAGAGTTTTCTATCTTTCTCTATCTCTTGAGAATCTCATTTTGACTAAGAATCCCTGTTGGATCGGATTCTGACGAATCCTTCGATAATTTGTAGGAAACTTTTTCTTTATTAAATGAAAATTGGGAGACAAGAGCAAAAGACGAGGAAAAGATAAAGAATAATAAGAAAGGTTATTATCATACATATTTGTCATGTAGAAAGATGAATAAGTCCAGTATATACTCTCTTAGATATATACTTAGATCTAGACTAATTCGAATTCCAATTTATTAAATACTTATTAATAAGTTTATTAATAAATGGAATTCTTAATTAAGAATATTAACTTAATTAAGAATATTAATAAGAATTTCATAATTACAATAATTAATTATAATTATTATAAGATATCTTTCTAAATAATAATAACAGGTACAAATAGTCAATCGGGGTACCCATTCTATGACAACTTTCAACTTTCCCTCTGTTTTTGTGCCTTTGGTGGGCCTAGTATTTCCGGCAATTGCAATGGCTTCTTTATTTCTTCATGTTCAAAAAAATAAGATTGTTTAGATCCGGTAGGACAAAATCTCATCCATTTTTTTTTCAAAACTTAGACTCGTATCATAACACAGATATCTATTTAGTGGAATATGATATAACATATGGCTTCTGTCGAAGATTAAAGGAATCTTATGCCTGCAGAAACATGGGTAAATGAATTCTAGTTATTTTCAAAAAGATCGGGATTGCCGGATGGCCGAAAAAAAAAAGTCGGCGTAGATATATGTATGTCGATATCTATAGTATGTATGTCGATATCTATAGTGGGATCATACGAGAAAGGGTATGTTATTATTTTAGATCTAACCAATTTGATGAATTAATCCTAAAGGTTCACATCAACCTAGTGCTAGTTGATGAGAGTGACTTCGGAAACAAAAAGAGTCAAGTCAAATGAATTTGGGGTATTCTCTCAATTGCAATAAAATGCAACCGGATCAAGTATGAGTTGTCGATCAGAACATATATGGATAGAACCTATAACGGGGTCTCGAAAAA